GTCTCTGTAGCTTAATAGTTAAAGCATGGCACTGAAGATGCCAAGATGGCCATCACACCCCCCCCAGAGACAAAAGACTTAGTCCTAACCTTACCGTTAATTCTCGCTAAACATATACATGGAAGTATCCGCGCTCCAGTGTAAATGCCCTTGACATCTTGACAAGATAAAAGGAGCAGGCATCAGGCGCACACAACTTGTAGCCCAAGACGCCTTGCTCAGCCACACCCCCACGGGTATTCAGCAGTAATTAACATTAAGCAATAAGTGTAAACTTGACTTAGTTATAGCGACCAGAATTTAGGGTTGGTAAATCTTGTGCCAGCCACCGCGGTCATACAAGAAGCCCAAATTAACCGTATACGGCGTAAAGTGTGGTGTCATGCTATCACGGAAACTAAGATCAAAGTGCAACTGAGCTGTCATAAGCACAAGATGCACCTAAAACCACCCTTAAGACGATCTCAGCATTCCCCTATGATTCATTAAACTCCACGAAAGCTAAGGCCCAAACTGGGATTAGATACCCCACTATGCTTAGCCCTAAATCCCGATGCTTACCCTACCAAAGCATCCGCCCGAGAACTACGAGCACAAACGCTTAAAACTCTAAGGACTTGGCGGTGCCCCAAACCCACCTAGAGGAGCCTGTTCTATAATCGATAACCCACGATACACCCGACCACTCCTTGCTAAGGCAGCCTATATACCGCCGTCGCCAGCTCACCTCCCCTGAAAGTACAACAGTGAGCACAATAGCCCATTATAACCCGCTAACAAGACAGGTCGAGGTATAGCCCATGGAGTGGAAGAAATGGGCTACATTTTCTAGCATAGAAAACCCACGGAAGGGGGTGTGAAACAACTCCCAGAAGGCGGATTTAGCAGTAAAATGAGACAATAGTGCTCGCTTTAAGTTGGCCCTGAGGCACGTACATACCGCCCGTCACCCTCCTCACAAGCTATAAACCCCCAAATAATTCAATACACGACCTAGCTGAAGATGAGGCAAGTCGTAACAAGGTAAGTGTACCGGAAGGTGCACTTAGCATATTATCAAGACGTAGCTACAATACAAAGCATTCAGCTTACACCTGAAAGATATCTGCCACCCACCGGATCGTCTTGAAGCCTACTCTAGCTCGACCACACTAACCAAAACCCTCTAAAAACCCACTATTATCGTCAAACTAAAACATTCTCTAAACTTAGTATGGGCGATAGAAAAGACTCTCGGCGCGATAGAAGCTTGTACCGTAAGGGAAAGATGAAATAAAAATGAAAAACTAAGCAATAGACAGCAAAGATAGACCCTTGTACCTCTTGCATCATGATTTAGTAAGAACAATCAAGCAAAAAGAACTTAAGCTTGTCTTCCCGAAACCCAAGCGAGCTACTTGCAAGCAGCTACTTATCCATTGAGCGCACCCGTCTCTGTTGCAAAAGAGTGGGATGACTTGCTAGTAGAGGTGAGAAGCCAACCGAGCTGGGTGATAGCTGGTTGCCTGTGAAACGAATCTGAGTTCCCTCTTGGCCGGCCCCCCCCGGACGTCAAACCCAGCCCCCATGTAGCAGCCAAGAATTACTTAAAGGAGGTACAGCTCCTTTAAAAAAGAACACAGTCTCCTCTAGAGGATAACTTCCAACCCACCGTACTAGAAAATGTAGGCCCTCAAGCAGCCACCAACAAAGAGTGCGTCAAAGCTCCATACATAAAAATATAAACATACTACGACTCCCTTACCCACCAACGGGCTAACCTATCACAATAGAAGAATTAATGCTAAAATGAGTAACTAGGGGCCTCCCCTCTCCAAGCGTAAGCTTACATTACTACATTATTAACAAGTTACAACTAATACCTCAACTACAACAAGATCAGAATATTACATTACACCTTGTTACCCCAACTCAGGAGCGCCTATTAGAACGGTTAAAATCTGTAAAAGGAACTAGGCAAACTTAGGGCCCGACTGTTTACCAAAAACATAGCCTTCAGCCGACCAAGTATTGAAGGTGATGCCTGCCCAGTGACATAACGTTTAACGGCCGCGGTATCCTAACCGTGCGAAGGTAGCGCAATCAATTGTCCCATAAATCGAGACCTGTATGAATGGCTAAACGAGGTCCTAACTGTCTCTTACAGATAACCAGTGAAATTGATCTTCTTGTGCAAAAGCAAGAATAAATACATAAGACGAGAAGACCCTGTGGAACTTCAAAATCAGCGGCCACCTCACACTAAACCCCAAACCTATCAGGCCCACCTACCAACAAACACTGGCCCGCATTTTTCGGTTGGGGCGACCTTGGAGTAAAACAGACCCTCCAAAAATAAGACCTCACCTCTTGACCAAGAGCAACCCCTCAACGTGCTAACAGCAACCAGACCCAATACATTTGACCAATGGACCAAGCTACCCCAGGGATAACAGCGCAATCTCCTCCAAGAGCCCACATCGACGAGGAGGTTTACGACCTCGATGTTGGATCAGGACATCCTAATGGTGCAGCCGCTATTAAGGGTTCGTTTGTTCAACGATTAACAGTCCTACGTGATCTGAGTTCAGACCGGAGCAATCCAGGTCGGTTTCTATCTATGATAAACTTTCCCTCAGTACGAAAGGACCGGGAAAGTGGGGCCAATACTACAAGCACGCCCCCCTTCAAGTAATGAACCCAACTAAATTACTAAAAAGTTACCCAACTTACTCCTAGAAAAGGATTAGCTGCTAGTGTGGCAGAGCCCGGCAAATGCAAAAGGCTTAAGCCCTTTACGCAGAGGTTCAAATCCTCTCTCTAGCCCCCATGACACAACCCCCCATTCTGACATACCTCATCATAGCACTATCCTACGCCGTTCCAATCCTAATTGCAGTCGCCTTCCTAACACTAGTAGAACGTAAAGTCTTAAGCTATATACAAGCCCGAAAAGGCCCAAACATCGTAGGTCCCTTTGGATTATTACAGCCAGTAGCAGATGGAATCAAGCTATTTATTAAAGAACCAATCCGCCCATCCACTTCTTCCCCATTCCTCTTCATCATCACCCCCATATTAGCCCTCCTACTGGCAATCACCATCTGAATTCCCCTACCCCTCCCCTTTTCTCTCACAGACCTAAATCTAGGACTTCTCTTCCTCATAGCCATATCAAGTCTAGCTGTATACTCAATTCTATGGTCAGGCTGAGCCTCAAATTCAAAATACGCTCTAATTGGAGCTTTACGAGCAGTAGCACAAACCATTTCATACGAAGTGACGCTAGCCATTATTCTACTATCTGTAATCATATTAAGCGGAAACTACACTCTAAACACCCTTTCCACAACCCAAGAACCATTATACTTAATCTTTTCTTCCTGGCCACTTGCAATAATATGGTATATTTCAACCCTCGCCGAAACAAACCGAGCACCATTCGACCTCACAGAAGGAGAATCTGAACTAGTATCAGGCTTCAATGTAGAATATGCAGCAGGACCATTCGCTTTATTCTTTCTAGCTGAGTATGCAAACATTATGCTAATAAATACACTAACAGCCATTTTATTCCTAAACCCTAGCACATTAAACCTCCCTCAAGAACTATTCCCTATAGCCCTAGCAACAAAAGTTCTACTCCTCTCCTCGGGCTTCCTGTGAATTCGTGCCTCCTACCCACGATTTCGATACGACCAACTAATACACCTTCTTTGAAAGAACTTCCTTCCTCTAACACTAGCCCTATGCCTTTGACACACTAGCATACCTATTTGCTACGCAGGCCTGCCCCCTTACTTAAGGAAATGTGCCTGAACACAAAGGGTCACTATGATAAAGTGAACATAGAGGTATACCAGTCCTCTCATTTCCTAAGAAGGCTTAGAAAAGTAGGAATCGAACCTACACAAAAGAAATCAAAACTCTTCATACTTCCTTTATATTATTTCCTAGTAGGGTCAGCTAAAAAAGCTATCGGGCCCATACCCCGAAAATGATGGTTTAACCCCTTCCCCTACTAATGAATCCGCATGCAAAACTAATCTCCTTCCTAAGCCTTCTTCTACGAACAACCATTACAATTTCAAGCAACCATTGAATAATAGCCTGAACTGGACTAGAGATTATTACCCTTGCCATCATTCCACTCATCTCAAAATCCCACCATCCTCGGGCCATCGAAGCCTCAATCAAATACTTCCTAGTGCAAGCAACCGCTTCAGCCCTGGTACTTTTCGCAAGCATAACCAACGCATGAACCACATGACAATGGGACATCACTCAACTAACCCACCCAACAGCATGCCTATTATTAACAACAGCAATTGCAATAAAACTGGGATTAGTACCATTCCACTTCTGATTTCCAGTAGTACTCCAACGTTCACCCCTAACAACTGCCCTACTATTATCCACAATAATAAAATTTCCCCCAATCACCCTATTCTTCTTAACATCCCACTCTCTAAACTCAACATTATTAGTCACCCTAGCCATCGCCTCAGCTGCCGTAGTTGGTTGAATCGGACTAAACCAAACACAAATCCGAAAGATCCTAGCTTTCTCATCTATTTCTCACCTCGGTTGAATAACTATTATTATCATTTACAACCCAAAACTAACACTAATAACCTTCTACCTATACTCACTAATGACCGCCACTGTATTCCTCACCCTCAACACAATCAAAACCACAAAGATGTCAACGATAATAACCTCATGAACAAAAACCCCCATACTAAACGCAACCTTAATACTAACTCTTCTCTCACTAGCTGGACTCCCCCCACTTACATGCTTCCTACCCAAATGACTCATCATCCACGAGCTCACCAAACATGAAATGACTATAGCAGCTACAATCATCCCCATATTATCCCTACTTGGACTATTCTTTTACCTTCGCCTTGGCTATTACTCGACAATCACACTCCCCCCAAACTCCGCCAACCACATAAAACAATGACACATCAATAAACCAACAAGCACCCTAATTGCTACACTTACCTCCCTATCCCTATTACTTCTACCCCTCTCACCTATGATCTTGACCACTACCTAAGAAACTTAGGATAACCCAAACCGAAGGCCTTCAAAGCCTTAAACAAGAGTTAAACCCTCTTAGTTTCTGCTAAGACCCGCAGGACATTAACCTGCATCTCCTGAATGCAACCCAGACGCTTTAATTAAGCTAGGACCTTTCTAGACAGATGGGCCTCGATCCCATAAAATTCTAGTTAACAGCTAGATGCCCAAACCGACAGGCTTCCGTCTAACCAGACTCTGGTACACCTTTAATGTACATCAATGAGCTTGCAACTCAACATGAATTTCACTACAGAGCCGATAAGAAGAGGAATTGAACCTCTGTAAAAAGGTCTACAGCCTAACGCTTAAAACACTCAGCCATCTTACCTGTGACATCCATCAACCGATGATTATTCTCAACTAACCACAAAGACATCGGCACCCTATACTTACTCTTCGGCGCATGAGCCGGTATAGTCGGTACCGCCCTCAGCTTACTTATTCGTGCAGAACTAGGCCAACCAGGAACCCTCCTAGGCGACGACCAAATCTACAACGTAATCGTCACCGCCCATGCTTTCGTAATAATCTTTTTCATGGTCATGCCAATTATAATCGGCGGCTTCGGAAACTGACTGGTACCACTCATAATTGGCGCACCAGACATAGCATTTCCCCGCATAAACAACATAAGCTTCTGATTACTACCCCCATCATTCCTCCTCCTCCTCGCGTCATCCACAGTAGAAGCTGGAGCAGGCACAGGATGGACCGTATATCCACCCCTAGCTGGCAACCTAGCCCATGCCGGAGCTTCAGTAGACCTAGCCATCTTCTCTCTACACTTAGCAGGTGTATCATCCATTCTAGGTGCAATCAACTTCATCACAACTGCCATTAACATAAAACCACCCGCCCTTTCACAATACCAAACCCCCCTATTCGTATGATCCGTACTTATCACAGCTGTCCTATTGCTCCTCTCACTTCCAGTCCTTGCTGCCGGCATCACTATACTACTAACAGACCGAAACCTAAACACCACATTCTTTGACCCCGCTGGAGGAGGCGACCCAGTCTTATACCAACATCTCTTCTGATTCTTCGGCCACCCAGAAGTCTACATCTTGATCCTTCCAGGCTTTGGAATCATTTCACACGTAGTGACATACTATGCCGGCAAAAAAGAACCATTTGGTTACATAGGAATAGTATGAGCCATACTATCCATTGGGTTCTTAGGCTTCATTGTATGAGCCCACCACATGTTCACCGTAGGAATGGACGTAGACACCCGAGCATATTTTACATCCGCCACCATGATCATTGCCATCCCAACCGGTATCAAAGTATTTAGCTGACTAGCAACACTACACGGTGGTACAATCAAATGAGACCCTCCAATATTATGAGCCTTAGGTTTCATCTTCCTCTTTACCATTGGAGGCCTGACAGGTATTGTCCTAGCAAACTCCTCACTAGACATTGCCTTGCACGACACATACTACGTAGTCGCCCACTTCCACTATGTCCTTTCAATAGGAGCCGTCTTTGCCATCTTAGCTGGATTCACCCACTGATTCCCACTATTCACAGGATACACCCTACACCCCACATGAGCCAAGGCCCACTTCGGAGTTATATTCACGGGTGTAAACCTAACCTTCTTCCCACAACACTTCCTAGGGCTAGCCGGCATACCACGACGATACTCAGATTACCCAGACGCATACACCCTATGAAACACCATATCCTCCATTGGCTCCTTAATCTCAATGACAGCCGTAATCATGCTAATATTTATTATCTGAGAAGCCTTTGCCTCAAAACGAAAAGCCCTACAACCAGAACTAACCGCCACCAACATCGAATGAATCCACGGCTGCCCGCCTCCATATCACACCTTCGAGGAGCCGGCCTTTGTCCAAGTACAAGAAAGGAAGGAGTCGAACCCTCATATGCTGGTTTCAAGCCAACCGCATCAAAACCACTCATGCTTCTTTCTTTTTATGAGACGTTAGTAAACCCATTACATAGACTTGTCAAGCCTAAATCACAGGTGAAAACCCTGTACATCTCATATGGCTAACCACTCACAATTCGGATTCCAAGATGCCTCCTCCCCAATCATAGAAGAGCTCATTGAATTTCACGATCACGCCCTCATAGTTGCACTAGCAATCTGCAGCCTAGTCCTTTATCTCCTAGCACTCATGCTAATAGAAAAATTATCCTCTAACACCGTAGACGCACAGGAAGTTGAACTAATCTGAACAATCTTACCAGCTATTGTCCTCATTCTCCTTGCTCTCCCATCCTTACAAATCCTATACATGATGGATGAAATTGACGAACCCGACCTAACCCTAAAAGCCATCGGACATCAATGATACTGAACTTACGAGTACACAGACTTCAAAGACCTAACATTTGACTCGTACATAACCCCCACAGCAGAACTCCCACTAGGACACTTCCGACTTCTAGAAGTCGACCATCGAGTTGTTGTTCCAATAGAATCCCCCATCCGCATTATCGTAACCGCTGGAGATGTACTCCACTCCTGAGCCATCCCCTCTCTCGGAGTAAAAACTGACGCTATCCCAGGACGACTAAACCAAACATCATTCATCACTACACGACCAGGAGTCTTCTACGGCCAATGCTCAGAAATTTGTGGAGCTAATCACAGCTATATACCAATCGTAGTAGAATCTACCCCCCTTACCTACTTCGAGAACTGATCCTCACTACTGTCATCTTAATCATTAAGAAGCTATGGACCAGCACTAGCCTTTTAAGCTAGAGAAAGAGGACCACCACCCCTCCTTAATGGTATGCCACAACTCAACCCAAATCCATGGTTCTTCATCATACTAGCATCATGACTAACTTTCTCACTCATCATCCAACCCAAACTACTATCATTCACCTACACCAACCCACCCTCCAATAAGGCCTCTACAACCACCAAAACCACTCCCTGAACCTGACCATGAACCTAAGCTTCTTCGACCAATTCACAAGCCCATGCCTCTTAGGAATCCCACTAATCCTACTCTCAATGCTATTCCCTGCTCTCCTACTCCCCTCGCCAGGCAACCGATGAATCACCAATCGATTCTCCACCCTTCAACTATGACTTTCCCACCTAATCACCAAACAGCTAATAATACCTCTAAACAAAGGAGGCCACAAATGAGCTTTAATCCTAACGTCCCTAATAATATTCCTTCTCACAATCAACTTACTAGGACTACTCCCCTATACCTTCACCCCAACTACTCAACTATCAATAAACATAGCACTAGCCTTCCCACTTTGACTCGCTACCCTACTCACAGGTCTACGAAATCAACCCTCAGCCTCCCTAGGGCACCTACTTCCTGAAGGTACTCCCACACCTCTAATCCCAGCTTTAATTCTAATCGAAACTACCAGCCTCCTTATCCGACCTCTAGCACTAGGAGTCCGCCTCACAGCAAACCTCACAGCAGGCCACCTCCTAATTCAGCTAATCTCAACAGCCACAACCGCACTACTTCCCATTATCCCAACCGTATCCATACTAACCGCATTAATCCTCTTCCTACTGACAATTCTAGAAGTAGCTGTCGCTATAATTCAAGCCTACGTCTTCGTCCTCCTACTAAGCTTATACTTACAAGAAAACATCTATGGCCCACCAAGCACACTCCTACCACATAGTAGACCCAAGCCCCTGACCCATCTTTGGAGCGGCAGCCGCCCTACTCACCACCTCTGGCCTTATCATATGGTTCCACTACAATTCCTCCAAACTCCTAACTCTAGGCTTACTATCCATAAGCCTAGTCATACTCCAATGATGACGTGACATTGTACGAGAAGGTACATTCCAAGGACACCACACACCTACAGTCCAAAAAGGCTTACGATACGGAATAATCCTCTTCATTACATCCGAGGCATTCTTTTTCCTAGGCTTTTTCTGAGCATTCTTCCACTCCAGCCTAGTCCCCACTCCAGAACTAGGTGGGCAATGACCACCTACAGGAATCAAGCCCCTCAACCCCCTAGAAGTACCACTACTAAACACAGCTATTTTACTGGCCTCAGGCGTCACAGTAACATGAGCACACCACAGCATCACAGAAAGCAACCGAAAACAAGCAATCCACGCTCTAACCCTAACAATCCTCCTAGGGTTTTATTTCACAGCACTTCAAGCAACAGAATACTACGAAGCTCCCTTCTCAATTGCTGATGGTGTATATGGCTCAACCTTCTTTGTTGCTACAGGATTCCACGGACTCCACGTAATCATTGGATCTTCTTTCCTACTAGTCTGCCTTCTACGCTTAATTAAATACCACTTTACATCCAACCACCACTTTGGATTTGAAGCAGCAGCATGATACTGACATTTCGTAGACGTCATCTGATTATTCCTCTATATAACTATTTATTGATGAGGATCCTGCTCTTCTAGTATAATTATTACAATTGACTTCCAATCTTTAAAATCTGGTGTGACTCCAGAGAAGAGCAATCAACATAATCACATTCATACTATCACTATCCCTCACCCTAAGCATCATTCTAACCACATTAAACTTCTGACTAGCCCAAATAAACCCTGACTCAGAAAAACTATCTCCATATGAATGTGGCTTTGACCCACTCGGATCTGCTCGACTACCATTCTCAATTCGATTCTTCCTCAGTAGCAATCCTATTCCTACTATTCGACCTAGAAATCGCACTCCTCCTTCCCCTCCCATGAGCTATCCAACTTCAATCTCCCACCTCCACTCTAATATGAACCTCCACTATCATTATCCTACTCACACTAGGACTCATCTACGAATGGACTCAAGGAGGCCTAGAATGAGCAGAATAAAAAGAGAGTTAGTCTAACAAAGACAGTTGATTTCGACTCAACAGATCATAGTCTAACCCTATGATTCTCTTTATGTCACTTTCACATTTAAGCTTCTACTCAGCCTTTACCCTAAGCAGCCTAGGCCTAGCCTTTCACCGAACTCATCTAATCTCTGCATTACTTTGTTTAGAAAGCATAATATTATCCATATACATCGCCCTGTCAATCTGACCTGTCGAAAACCAAGCAACATCATTCGCCCTAATGCCCGTTCTAATATTAGCATTTTCAGCCTGTGAAGCAGGTACAGGATTAGCAATACTGGTAGCCTCCACACGAACCCACGGCTCTGACCACCTACACAACCTAAACCTCCTACAATGCTAAAAGTTATCCTCCCAACAATCATACTCCTTCCAACAGCCCTCCTATCCCCCCAAAAATTTCTGTGGACAAACACCACTTCCCACAGTCTCCTGATCGCCTTCATCAGCCTACAATGACTCACTCCTACCTACCACCCGCATAAAAATCCAACCCAATGAACCGGCATTGACCAAATCTCATCCCCCCTGCTGGGACTATCCTGCTGACTACTCCCTCTTATCATCATACCAGGCCAAAATCACCTACAACTTGACCCACCAACCCGAAAACGAATCTTTATCATATCCCTCATTACAATTCAACCATTCATTATCCTCGCATTTTCCACTACAGAGCTTACACTATTTTACATTTCATTTGAAGCAACCCGAATCCCCACACTAGTCTTAATCACCCGATGAGGAAACCAACCAGAACGATTAAGCGCTGGCATTTACCTACTGTTCTATACTTTAATCAGCTCCTTACCCCTACTAGTTGCCATTCTGCACCTCCACTCACAAACTGGAACCCTACATCTCATGATGCTAGAACTATCCCACCCCACCCTCACCAACTCCTGGTCCAACCTTCTATCAAGCCTAGCCTTACTAACGGCATTCATGGTAAAAGCACCCCTATACGGACTCCACCTATGACTACCTAAAGCCCACGTCGAAGCTCCAATTGCAGGTTCCATACTACTAGCTGCACTTCTCCTAAAATTAGGAGGCTACGGCATTATACGAATCACCATACTAATACACCCATTCCCAAACAACCTACACTACCCATTCCTCGCCCTGGCCTTATGAGGTGCACTAATAACCAGCTCAATCTGCTTACGCCAAACCGATCTAAAATCCCTCATCGCCTACTCATCCGTAAGCCACATAGGCCTAGTTATCGCCGCAAGCATAATCCAAACTTACTGATCATTCGCAGGGGCAATAATCCTAATAATCTCTCATGGGCTAACCTCATCAATACTATTCTGCCTAGCTAACACAAACTACGAACGCACACACAGCCGAATCCTCCTCCTAACACGAGGATTACAACCCCTCCTACCACTAATATCCACCTGATGATTAACAGCCAACCTAACAAATATAGCACTCCCCCCAACTACAAACCTCATAGCAGAATTAACCATTATAATTGCACTATTCAACTGATCTACCTTCACAATCATCCTCACCGGAATTGCAACCCTATTAACCGCCTCATACACCCTGTACATACTCCTAATAACCCAACGGGGATCACTACCAACCCACATCACATCCATCCAAAACTCCAACACACGTGAACACCTACTAATAACCCTCCACATCACCCCCCTACTACTCTTAATCCTAAAACCACAACTGATCTCAGGAATCCTTTCATGCGCAAGTATAGTTTTAACCCAAACATTAGACTGTGATTCTAAAGATAGAAGTTAAACCCTTCTTACTTGCCGAGGGGTGGTTCAACCAGCAAGAACTGCTAATTCTTGCATCTGAGTCTAAAACCTCAGCCCCCTTACTTTTAAAGGATAACAGTAATCCGTTGGTCTTAGGAACCACCTATCTTGGTGCAAATCCAAGTAAAAGTAGTGGAAACCGCACTACTCCTTAACACCTCCATACTCCTCACCCTAACAATCATCCTCATACCAACACTACTGCCCTTCTTCTCAAAAAACTACAAAAACTCCCCAGCCATCATCACCCATACTATCAAGACCGCTTTCCTAACCAGTCTAATACCAATAATAATCTTTATATACTCCAACGCAGAAAGCATCACTTCCCACTGAGAATGAAAATTCATTATAAACTTCAAAATCCCAATTAGCTTCAAAATAGACCAATACTCCATAATATTCTTTCCCATTGCATTATTCGTAACATGATCTATTCTCCAATTTGCAACATGATACATAGCCTCAGAGCCATACATCACAAAATTTTTTTCTTATCTTCTCATATTCCTAATCGCCATACTAACTCTAATCATCGCTAACAACATATTTCTCTTATTTATCGGCTGAGAAGGAGTTGGAATCATATCATTCTTACTAATTGGCTGATGACAAGGACGCGCAGAAGCCAACACCGCCGCCCTCCAAGCCGTCCTATACAACCGAATTGGAGACATCGGACTTATCCTAAGTATAGCATGACTTGCAACGACCACAAACACATGAGAAATCCAACAAACCATATCCCCCACTCAAATTCCAACACTTCCCCTACTAGGCCTCATCCTTGCTGCCACCGGCAAATCAGCCCAATTTGGCCTCCACCCATGACTACCAGCAGCCATAGAAGGCCCAACCCCAGTCTCCGCTCTACTACACTCCAGCACCATAGTAGTAGCCGGCATTTTCCTGCTCATCCGCACTCACCCAATACTTACAAATAACCAAACAGCCCTCACCACATGTCTATGTCTCGGAGCTCTATCCACACTATTTGCTGCCACATGTGCTCTCACACAAAACGACATCAAGAAAATCATTGCCTTCTCCACATCCAGTCAACTAGGCCTCATAATAGTCGCTATTGGATTAAACCTCCCACAACTAGCCTTCTTACATATTTCAACACATGCCTTCTTCAAAGCCATATTGTTCCTTTGTTCCGGGTCAATCATCCACAACCTCAATGGAGAACAAGACATTCGAAAAATAGGGGGACTACAAAAGATACTTCCCACAACCACCTCCTGCCTTACCATCGGCAACCTAGCCCTAATAGGAACTCCATTTCTAGCAGGGTTCTACTCAAAAGACCTGATCATCGAAAGCCTAAATACCTCATACCTAAACACCTGAGCACTCACCTTAACTCTCCTAGCCACAGCATTCACCGCAACCTACACCCTACGCATAACATCAATAGTCCAAACAGGATTCACTCGCATGATAACACTCATGCCAGTAAATGAAAACAACCAAACCATCACTAGCCCAATCATCCGCCTCGCCCTAGGTAGCATCATAGCAGGCTTGCTCATCACATCCTACATCACCCCCACAAAAACACCCCCAATAACCATACCAACCACCACAAAAACTGCAGCCATTATCGTCACAACCCTAGGCATTATCCTAGCCCTAGAACTATCAAATATAACACACACCCTAACCCAACCAAAACAAAACACCCTCATAAACTTCTCCTCCACCCTAGGATACTTCAACCACCTATCCCATCGCCTCAACTCCACAAGCCTGCTAAACAGCGGACAAAAACTCGCCTCCCACCTAATTGATCTATCCTGGTACAAAAAAATAGGTCCCGAAGGACTCGCCGACCTCCAAATAATAGCATCCAAAGCCTCAACAACCCTCCACACAGGACTGATCAAAACCTACCTAGGATCGTTCGCCCTATCCATTTTCATTGCTATTCTATCGACATAACCACACAAACCAATGGCCCCAAACATCCGAAAATCCCACCCACTACTCAAAATAGTTAACAACTCCCTAATCGACCTGCCTACCCCCCCAAACATCTCAGCCTGATGGAACTTCGGATCCTTACTAGGAATCTGCTTAATTACACAAATTCTAACAGGACTCCTACTAGCCATGCACTATACTGCAGATACAACCCTAGCCTTTTCATCCGTAGCCCACACATGTCGAAACGTACAATACGGCTGATTAATCCGCAACCTACATGCAAACGGAGCCTCATTCTTCTTCATCTGTATCTACCTGCACATTGGACGAGGATTCTACTATGGCTCTTACCTCTATAAAGAAACTTGAAACACAGGACTAATCCTCCTCCTCACCCTAATAGCAACTGCTTTCGTAGGATATGTCCTACCATGAGGACAAATATCATTCTGAGGCGCTACAGTCATCACCAATCTATTCTCAGCCATCCCCTACATCGGCCAAACCCTCGTAGAGTGAGCATGAGGCGGATTTTCAGTAGACAACCCCACATTAACCCGATTCTTTGCCCTACATTTCCTCTTGCCATTTATAATCGCAGGCCTTACCCTAATTCACCTAACCTTCCTCCACGAATCCGGCTCAAACAACCCCCTAGGTATCGTATCAAACTGTGACAAAATCCCATTCCACCCCTACTTCTCACTAAAAGATTTACTAGGATTTATCCTCATATTTCTTCCACTTCTAACCCTAGCCATATTCTCCCCTAACCTCCTAGGAGACCCAGAAAACTTCACCCCAGCAAACCCTTTAGTCACACCCCCTCACATCAAACCTGAATGATACTTCCTATTTGCATATGCTATTCTACGCTCAATCCCCAACAAACTAGGAGGCGTGCTAGCTCTAGCTGCTTCAGTATTAGTACTCTTCCTAAGCCCATTCCTGCACAAATCTAAACAACGCACAATAGCCTTTCGCCCCATCTCTCAACTACTATTCTGAACTCTAGTTGCCAACCTCCTCATCCTCACATGAGTTGGCAGCCAACCAGTAGAACACCCTTTCATCATCATCGGCCAATTAGCCTCCCTTACCTATTTCACCATCCTCCTACTCCTATTCCCCCTAGTCGGAGCCCTAGAAAACAAAATACTCAACTACTAAAAATACTCTAATAGTTTATACAAAACATTGGTCTTGTAAACCAAAGACTGAAGACTGCACCCCTTCTTAGAGTTTCCGGCCCCGATCAGAAAAAGAGGACTTAAACCTCTATCTCCAACTCCCAAAGCTGGTATTTTAAACTAAACTATTCTCTGACCCCTAACCCAACATACCCCCTAAACTGCTCGAATCGCCCCCCGAGACAACCCACGAACCAACTCCAACACAACAAATAAAGTCAACAGCAATGCCCACCCCGCCACTAAAAACATCCCAACCCCATACGAATAAAACATAGCCACCCCACTAAAATCTAACCGAACAGAAAGCATACCTCCACTATCAACAGTAACAACCCCAAGCTTCCAACACTCAACAAACCCACCAATAACCATCCCCAAAACAAGTACCGCAACAAAACCAACACCATAACCCACAACACGTCAATCCCCCCAAGCCTCGGGAAAAGGGTCCGCCGCCAAAAACACAAAATAAACAAAAACCACCAACTTCCCCCCTAAATAAACCATAAACAGCACCAAAAAAATAAAAAAAACCCCCAAGTTCAACAATCACCCGCACCCCACAACAAAGGCTAACACCAACCCAATTACCCCATAATAAGGGGAAGGATTAGATGCAACCGCCAACCCCCCCAACACAAAACATAACCCTAAAAAAAGCACAAAATAAGTCATAACAGTTCCCGCTTGGCTTTTCTCCAAGGTCTATGGCTTGAAAAGCCATCGTTGACAAACCTCAACCACAGGAACAAGCATATAATGCTCTTACACCATTTCATGCTCGCCCCCCCCCCCAACAACCCCCCCAAATTAAAAAAACCGCAAAAGTGGAATTTTTTCCCCCCAAGGGGGAATTTTTTTCCCCCCAGGGGGATTTTTTTTCCCCCCGGGGAATTTTTTTTCCAGGCCCCTTTTTGATTAAACCCAAAACCCCCAAAAAAAGAAAAACGGGGGGAAAAAAATTTTTAACCCTCCCCCCCAAAAAAACCCTTTCCCCCCCAAACCCCCCCCAAAAAAAAAAAACCCCTTTAAAAAAAGGAAAAAACCCCAAAATTTTCAAAAAAAAACCCCCCAAAGGGGGGGTTAAAAAACCCAAAACCAAAGAAACAAAAGGGGTTAACCCCCCGGGGGAAAACTTGGGCCCCCCCCAAAATTTGGAGCCCCCCCCAAAAAACCCGGGTAAAAAAAATTTCCAAAAAAAAAAAGGGGGGGACCCGGGGGAATTTTAAAACGGAAACCCCCCGGGAAAACCCCTACCCCGGGAAACAAAAGGCCCAAACCCCCCATTTTAAAGCCATTTTTTTCCCCTAAACCCCTAAACCAAATTGGTTTTTTTGGCCCTGGGTCCAAGGCAGGGCCCTGAAAAAGGTAAACCCCCAAATTGGACTTCCCGAAAAATTGGGTGGGAAATTGGGGGGACTTTAACCGGGATCCGGGGATTAAAAACCCTCCCAACTTTGGTTCCTTTTTTTTTTTGGGGGTTTCACTGAACCTTCCAGGGGGGGGGAAAACCAATTCTTTGACGGGAAATTCAATGGCGCGGGGCCTGGAATCCCCCGGAAAAATCCCAATGGAACGGGTGGAATTAGAGGAGACCTTTTGGACGTGGAGCCTTTGTCCCAATTTGAAAAGGTTTTCCGGCGGAAATTAATTGGGGATTTGACTTTCTTATTTATGTAGGTAGGTATCTAACGAATGGATGTATGTAAGTAGTTAATGAGTGAATGCTAGATAGATATAATTAAACATAGATAGTATGTATTTATTTATATAAACAACGAAAGAAAGTATTAATTTATACACACAAATCAATAGATAATCATTCATAGTCATTATTATAAATAGAAATTCATGCATTCACATAAATAAACAAACAAACACACACACACACAAACAAACAAACAAAAAAAAAAACAAACAACCACCAACAAACAAACAAACAAACAAACAAACAAACAAACAAACAAACAAACAAACAAACAAACAAACAAACAAACAAACAAACAAACAAACAAACAAACAAACAAACAAACAAACAAACAAACAAACAAACAAACAAACAAACAAACAAACAAACAAACAACCC